AATTCGTTAAAAGTTCTGCTACCGATTCTTTAACACCGACTATTCTACTAAAGTCATAGGAGATGTAGTGTGCTGCTATTACATTTACGTGAGTAATACATATTCCTTCCACTTCGCTAAGCAAAGTCTTTCGTAGCGAAATGGCGATCGTCTCGGCTTGACCTTCCCGAAGCGGACACAGAACAAAACGCCCATATTTATAATGTTGGCTAATCTCCTTTGTAGCAACACAACTCCATTGGACAATGTGTTCTATTCGCTTCACTTCGTCTTTTTTCATTAATCCTCCTGTTTTAGATTTTTACAATTTATACGCGTCTTTTTTTTGGAGGTCTGCATCCATTATGTGGTAGAGGGGTTACGTCCATGACGCAATTTAGCCGTATTCCACTTCTCCGAATGGCTCGTAATGCAGAATCTCGTCCGAGACCGGGACCTTTTATTCTGACGTCTGCTTCTTGCATACCCTGATCGATTACTATACTAATAGCATTTGCTGTCGCAGTTTGCGCAGCAAAGGGCGTCCCTCTTCTTGGGCCCCTGAATCCACAAGTACCGGCGGAGGACCATGAAACCACCTGACCCTGGGTATCTGTAACCGTTACAATGGTATTGTTGAAACTTGCTTGAATATTTATTACCCCCTTGGATATTCGAAGACTACTTTTCCGTGAAGTAAAACGCGGAGACTTCCGTGAAGTAAAACGCGGATTTTTCCGTGGAATAAAACGCACATAGTTACGTAAACTAGTTCTTGATATAGGTTTTGCCATATTTTATCATCTCATAAAAATGAGTCAGAGATATATGGATATATCCATTTCGTGTCAAAACAAATCTTTTCTTTTATTTGTGCATTGGGTACGTTGTAGAGTCCCTTTTTTTTTTAGAAATATTATCCCTGTCTCTGTTTATGCCTAGGGTTGGAGCAAATTACTATAATTCGTCCCCGTCTACGGATCAGTCGACATTTTTCGCAAATTTTACGAACGGAGGCTCTTTTTTTCATAATTTGTTTTTCCTTACCTTAATGAAATTACGAATCTACTCTAGAAAAAAAAAAAGAAATCTCTTGAAATTTTGAACCTCAAATTGTATCCCAACGAAAGGAGGATTGATCAATCCAATTAATCGTTCGAATCTTTGTTGCGGGGTTTAGGGTCTATTCTAAAAATTATGCGCCCCCGGGTTGAATCATAACGACTTACTTCAATTTTGACTCTATCGCCTGGTAGTATTCGTATATAACTACGCCGTATCTTTCCAGAAATATAACCTAGGATCAGATCGTCATTATCTAAACGAACTCGAAACATACCATTGCGAAGTGATTCCACTACAAGTCCTTCTAAGATCCATTTTTCATCTTTCATTCTAGATAAACCTCTTTAAGTATCAACTAAAGCTAAAAAAAATAAGAATGATATTAGACAACCCGTCCTTTCTCTTTCCTTCACAAAACAAATAGGAAGTTGCAGATTCAATTTAAATTCGGATACTAGAAGGATTACCATATATAACACAAAATTTCTCCTCCGATTCCTTCTAGTCGAGCCTCTCGGTCTGTCATTATACCTCGAGAGGTAGAAAGGATAACAATACCTATTCCTCCTAAAATCCTGGGAATTTTTTCATAATTGGAATAGATTCGTTGACCGGGTCGACTGATCCGTTTTAAAATAGTTCTATATCGCCCCTTCCTATTCCTTCGATGTCGCAGAGTTGAAACCAAGAAATTTTTCGTGCTTTCTCGATGTTTTCTCACATTTTCTATAAAGCCTTCTCGTAGAAGTATTTTAACAATCCTTTCGGTAATCTTCGTATGTGCGATTCGAACTGTTCCTTTTTTATCCATGTCAGCATTTCGTATAGAAGTTATTATGTTAGCAATAGTGTCCCTACCCATGACGAACCATTATTATTGGTGCCTCCGATTTTTTATATAATCAACATGTTCTTCTTTTTTTTTTTTTTAAGGTACATGCCTAATACATAATTTACTAAAAAATTCTACTAATAATAAATTGAATATATTTCAGATACCCTTAATTAGTATTTAGAATACCTCTGGAGCTAATGAAATTATTTTCGTAAAATTCAACTGTCTCAATTCTCGAGCGATCGCACCAAAAACTCGAGTTCCTTTTGGATTTCCTTCTTGATCAATGACAACCGCAGCATTATCATCATATTTTAAAATCATACCATTATCTCGTTTAAGTTCTTTACATGTACGTACAATTACAGCTCTGATCACTTCGGATCTTTGTAGAGGCATATGAGGTACTGCTTCTTTGATTACAGCAACAATCACGTCACCAATATGAGCATATCGTCGATTACTAGCTCCTATGATTCGAATACACAGTAATTTTCTAGCCCCGCTGTTGTCCGCCACATTTAAATGGGTTTGAGGTTGAATCATTTTTTTTTCTTCGCTCTTTGCATGAAAAAAAGGGAGAAATATTGTTTGTTCAGAAAAAAAACCTCGGCTGTTTTT